GAGGAGTTTTATTCTTGCTCGTTTGTTCATTATTTGTTTGTTCTATATGTAAGTTTTTGCGTGGTTGTTATCCCTGGCTCTAAATGGGTTAAAGGTAGGTGTTATTGGGTTGTAAGTAATTCTCATTAGTTGTTATTATTTATCAAGTATTCTTGTAGTTAGTAATGCATTTTAGTTTCGGTTAAATTTTGTGCCAGCAGCCGCGGTTACACCTTGGATGCGGTTGAACATGTTTGGCTTTTGGGTAGTTTTATTATTTGGATTGTTTGGTTTTATATTGGTGGTTGGTTGGGTGAAATTTTTACTTTTGTTGTTTTCCTTATTGTTATGTTTGGAGGCTATGAAATTCTTTTTTTAAACTAGGATTAGATACCCTATTATTTTAGGATGTTAATTTTTGTGCTGGAGTAGTATTAGTTATGTTCTTGAAACTTAAAGAATTTGGCGGTATCTTATTCCGTTCAGAGGAATCTGTCTCGTTATCGATAGTCCGCGTTGGACCTTACTTAGTTGCTATGGTTTGTATACCGCCGTTTGTTTGAATGTGCTTTTAGGGTTTATTAATTTTCTGGTTCCTTTATTTTGATTTATTTCAGGTCAAGGTGCAGCTTGTTTCTAAGTGTTATTGATGGATTACATTGGTTTTTGTTTATTTGGATTGTTGGATTGATATATTTGCATGAAATTGGATTTGATTGTAATGTTTTGTAGATTGTTTTCGTGATATTTGGTTCTAAGATATGTACACATCGCCCGTCGCTCTCGTTTATTTGTCAATGAGATAAGTCGTAACAAAGTGGTTGTACCGGAAGGTGTGGCTGGAGTGATTATCGGATCATTTCTGTTAGTTGAGATTTCATTTACGCTGAATTTTTTGTCGTGCAATTCGGCATGGTCTGATGTTGATTTTCTTGTTGTTTGTTTTTGGTTTGGGTTAAGTTGTTTCAGTAAAATATTATTTTGTTGTTGTATTCTCTTGATTTAATTTTTTTACGATAGTTTATTTGTACTGTAGGGGTTATTTTTTGTTTTGTTGAAAGTTGACTTGTTTTGTCGTACCTTGTGTATCAGGGTTCATTGAATTTTATTATTTATTTTTATTTCCCGATTTTAAAGGAGTTAATGGTTTATTTTAGTTGTTGTTTCATTAACATTAAGGATAGGCTGTTGGTAGTGAAATGTTATTCGTCTTTGGTGGTTTCTGGTTTTTCAAGAAATGAATTCAATTCATGTGTCTTGTTTAGATTTTTATTGTTATTTATTTGTCTTTACTTGGCACTAAGATTATGGGGGACTAGCTCCTTATTTTATTTTTATAATTTCTTTGTTAATTTAGTTTTGTGGATTTTATAGTGATTTTCAACTTGATTATGTTAAAGTTTTATTTTCCTTCTTCTTTATTTTTGTTTATTTATTTTGTTTATTGAAGTGTTTCCTTTATTTTTTATTGGACTGTAATTATTGTGGAATTAGTAAATTTTGTTTTTTACGTTGTTTTGGTGTTTGAGTGTTTAATTTCTTTTGAGGAATTAGGCAAATCTTGTGTCCGCCTGTTTAACAAAAACATCTTTTCTTGTTAGTTTTTGAAGTATGGCCTGCCCGCTGACTTATTGTTGAAGGGCCGCGGTATTTTGACCGTGCAAAGGTAGCATAATCATTAGTTCTTTAATTGTGATCTGGAATGAATGGCTTGACGAGATGCGAGCTGTCTTAAATTTGAATGTTTTATTGAATTTGGTTTTTGAGTTAAAATTCTTAGATGTTTTTATGGGACGAGAAGACCCTATAGAGTTTGACATGTTGATTTGCTTGTTTATTTGTAGTTTGTTTTATTTTTAATAAGTGAATCTTGTGTTTTGTTGGGGTGATGAGAGGAATATAATTTAACTCCTCTTGGTTTAGTGGTTATATTGATTTATATTTATTTGATCCATTTATTTTGATTATAAGATTAAATTACCTTAGGGATAACAGCGTTATCCTCCTTGAGAGTTCTTATCGGCAGGGGGGTTTGCGACCTCGATGTTGGATTAAGGTAAATTTTTGGTGTAGGAGCTGAAAGTTGTATTGGGTCTGTTCGACCCTTGAAACCTTACATGATCTGAGTTCAAACCGGCGTGAGCCAGGTTGGTTTCTATCTATAAGTGTTTTTTGTACCTTAGTACGAGAGGACCAGGTACTTGGAATAATTTTATTTTTGTTGAGTTTTATTAACTGTTATGCTATTTTGGCAGATAAGTGCACTGGATTTAGAATCTATTAATGTAAATTTTATTTTACAAGTAGTATTTTGTTATGTTGAATTTTTTGTTCTTTATTGTTGTGTTTTTGTTGTTGATTATTTTTGTTTTGGTTGGGGTGGCGTTTCTTACCCTTTTGGAGCGGAAGGTTTTAGGGTACGTCCATATCCGCAGGGGTCCCAATAAGGTTGGGTTTGTTGGTATTCTTCAGCCTTTTAGAGATGCTATTAAGCTGTTCTCTAGGGAGCAGTATTTCCCTTTGGTTTCTAATTATTTGGTTTATTATTTTTCTCCTGTTTTTGCACTGTTTCTTTCTTTGTTGATTTGGTTATTGATTCCTTATTTAAGAGGATTTGTATCTTTTGAGCTGGGTTTATTGTTTTTTTTGGCTTGTACTAGACTTGGTGTTTATACTGTTATGATTGCTGGTTGGTCTTCTAATTCTGGTTATTCTTTGTTGGGTGGTTTGCGTGCTTTGGCTCAAACTATTTCTTATGAGGTTAGACTGGCTTTTATTTTATTTTCTTTTGTAGTTTTGGTCTGTAGATACAATTTGGTTTATTTTTATTTGTTTCAAATTTATTCTTGGTTGATTTTTTTTTCTTTTCCTTTGTCTTTTGTTTGATTTATTTCTTGTTTGGCGGAGACTAATCGTACTCCTTTTGATTTTGCTGAGGGGGAGTCTGAATTGGTCTCTGGTTTTAATATTGAGTATGGTGGTGGTGGGTTTGCGTTGATTTTCTTGGCCGAGTATGCTAGTATTCTCTTTATGAGATTATTGTTTTGTATTATCTTTTTGGGCTGTGACCTTTATTCTTTGCTTTTTTACGTTAAGTTGTCTTTGGTCTCTTTTTTGTTTGTTTGGGTTCGTGGGACTTTACCGCGGTTTCGGTACGATAAGTTGATGTATTTGGCTTGGAGGAGCTTTTTGCCTCTCTCTTTAAATTATCTTTTGTTCTTTGTTGGTGTTAAGTTATTGGTTTTTTCTTTGTTGTAGGTGTATTAATTTAGGCATGTAAGTTAATAGAAGGCTTGAACTTCTCTCATAGTGATTTCAAGGCACTAGGCTTTTCTTGTTGCTTATTTAACTAGTTTGTTGTTTTATCTCACAGGTTTGTTATTGTTGGGTTTGCAATGTAGTATATAAAGTACAGGACTGTTAGGACTTGTCCTGTTAGGATGTATGGTTCTTCCACTGGTCGGGCTCCGATTCAGGTAAGCAGGATTACTGTGTTTGTTATTGTTCAGAATATTACTTGGTTTACCGGGTAGAATTGTGTTCCACGGAATTTTGATTTGTTTGTCGGTATGATGAATAGGATTGCGATTGATATGGCCAGTGCAATTACTCCTCCAAGCTTGTTTGGGATTGATCGTAGAATTGCGTATGCGAATAGGAAGTATCACTCTGGTTGAATGTGTACTGGTGTTACAAGTGGGTTTGCTGGTGTAAAGTTGTCTGGGTCTCCTAGGAGGTATGGTTCCTTTAGGGTCAGGACTGATAGTAGTATAATTATTACTGCGAATCCTACGATGTCCTTCACTGTGAAGTATGGGTGGAATGGGATTTTGTCTGTGTTTTTGTCTAGCCCTAGTGGGTTGTTGGATCCTGTTTGGTGTAGGAATAGCAAGTGGATTAGGACTATTGCTGCGATGGCAAATGGTATTAGGAAGTGAAGTGCAAAGAATCGGGTTAGGGTTGCGTTATCTACGGCAAATCCTCCTCACACTCATTGTACTAATTCCTTTCCTATATATGGAACTGCTGACAGCAGGTTTGTAATTACGGTTGCTCCTCAGAAAGATATTTGTCCTCATGGAAGTACATATCCTATAAATGCTGTTGCTATTATTATGAATAAGATTGCTACCCCTACTGATCATGTGTGTGTGAATTTATATGATCCGTAGTAGATGTTTCGTCCTGTATGTAGGTATAGGCAGATGAAGAATACTGATGCCCCGTTTGCGTGTAATGTTCGTAGTAGTCATCCGTAGTTTACATCTCGGCAGATGTGTCTTACTCTGGAGAATGCGGTGTTGACGTCTGGGCAATAATGTATGGCTAGGAATAGTCCTGTTAGGATCTGCGCGATTAGACATACTCCTATTAGTGATCCAAAGTTTCATCATCCTCTGATTGTTGATGGTGTTGGTAGGTCTACTAGAGCGCTGTTTGCGATTTTAATAAGCGGGTGTCTGTTTCGTATGGGTTTATTCATTAGTTTGTGTGTCGTAGGGGACCCCTTGAGATACTGATGATGTTTACTACTACAATTAGTGTGAGTAGTATGTACAGCACTAGTAGAATGGTTATTGTTCCTGTGTTTTGGTTATATATTATTATTGTCGTTGATGTGATTTCATTTTCTATTGCTGTGTTGTATGGGTTTATTTCTTTGTTGTTTGTTTGGTCTGGTATGATGTATATTAGTGCTGGTGATGTTATTAGTGCGGCTAGGATTATTTTGTTTGATGGTGAGAATATTTCGTTTGATGCTAGTCTTGTTATGTATATGAATAGCACTAGTATTCCTCCGATTATGATTATGAATAGGATGTAGGAGAATCAGAATCTTTTGTATATGGTGCCTCTGATCAGGCATGTTATTGTGGTTTGTAGGAGCAGTATTATTCCTATGGCCAGCGGGTGTTTTATTTGTGTAAATATTAGTCCTGTTATTATTCTTGTTGATATCAGTAGCTTTGTTATATCAGGGGGTATTTTATTTAAAATATTAGTTTTGGGGACTAGTGAAATGGCTTATATGTCTTTCCTCTGAAGTTTTAAAAGGGTGTTCCTTATTTTTGGTTTACAAGACCAACATTTTTGTTAAATTATTAAAACCTTTATTTATTTAATGTCAATGTGGTTATATCTTTTTGTTCTTTATTTCTGTGGTGTCTGGGCTTTTTCTTCTGGTCGTAAGCACTTGTTGGTTACTTTATTGAGATTGGAGTTTATTGTGTTGGTTTTGTACCTTTCGGTATATTTTTATTTGTGTGGCTTTAATCATAGATTGTTTTTCGTTGTTTATTTTTTGATTTTTTCGGTTTGTGAAGGTTCGTTGGGCCTGTCTATTTTGGTTTCTATAATTCGTAGTCATGGTAACGATTATTTTCGTTCTTATAGAGTTCTTCAATGTTAAGGTTTCTTTGTTTTTTATTATTTTTAACCCCGCTGTGTATTTCTTACTCGTGGTGATTGGTTTGTTCGTTGTTGTTTGTGGTCTCTTTTATTTATCTTTTTTCTTTTCCTTACTTTTTTTGTTGGGGTAGCCTGAGTTATTTTTTTGGCTGTGATGTAATTTCTTATGGTCTTATTCTTTTAAGCTTATGGATTTGTGTTCTTATAATTTTGGCTAGAGAGTCTGTTCTTCGTTCAAATTACTTTCCTGGGTTTTTTCTTTTTGTTGTTGTTTTTCTTGTTACTATGTTGTATTGTACTTTTAGAAGAATTAGTTTGCTTTCGTTTTATGTTTTCTTTGAGAGTAGATTGATCCCTACTTTGTTTCTTATTTTGGGCTGAGGCTATCAGCCGGAGCGTATTCAGGCTGGTGTTTATTTGTTGTTTTATACTTTGTTGGCGTCTCTCCCCCTGTTAGTCGGTATTTTGTTTGTTTATAGTTCATTGGGTTCATTATGTTTATTTTTGTTACGAGGGGGTGTTGTTGGTGGTTTATTTTATGTTTGTATGGTGTTGGCCTTTTTGGTTAGGATGCCTATGTTTTTGGTTCACCTGTGGCTTCCTAGGGCCCATGTGGAAGCTCCTGTTTCTGGTTCAATGATTTTGGCTGGTGTTCTGTTGAAGCTTGGTGGTTATGGTTTGCTTCGGGTTTTTCCTATTTTGTCTAAGTTTGGCTTTGGGTTTGGTATTGTTTGGGTTGTTTTAGGCTTGGTTGGTGGTTTGTTGGTTAGTTTATTTTGTATGCGACAGACTGATTTGAAGTCATTAATTGCTTACTCGTCTGTGGCTCATATGGGTATGGTTATTGGTGGTATTATGACTATGGGTTATTGGGGGGTATGTAGATCATTTGCTTTAATGATTGCTCATGGTTTGTGTTCTTCTGGTCTTTTTTGTCTTTCTAATATTTCTTATGAGCGGTTTGGTAGTCGGAGATTGTTGGTTAATAGGGGTTTAATGAATCTTATGCCCAGAATAACTATGTGGTGATTTTTGTTAAGTGCTTGTAATATGGCTGCTCCCCCCTCTCTTAATCTTCTTGGTGAAATTGGGCTGTTGAGTAGTTTGGTGTCGTGGTCTTGATGTCTTATGTTTGTTTTGATTTTCTTGTCTTTTTTTAGTGCGGCCTATACTCTTTATATGTACTCTTATAGTCAGCATGGCTCTGTTTTTTCTGGTTTGTATTCTTGCTCGTTGGGTTATTCTCGCGAGTTTTTGTTGTTATTTTTGCATTGATTCCCGTTAAACTTGGTTATTTTGAGGGTTGATTTTGCTGTTTTTTGGGTGTAAGGGGGCTTTAGAGTTTTGGTCTAAATAGTTTAATTTAAAATGCCGATTTGTGGTGTCGGTGATGTAGTTTTGTTGCTTTTGACTGTGATGCCTGTTTCTATTTGTTTTGCTAGATTTGTTTTTTTATTTCTTTTGGGTTGATTTTGCTGTTTTTTGGGTGTTTATTTTATTTTGTGTGATTTGGTTTATTTTGTTGATTGGATGGTTGTGAGATTGAACGGGAGCTCTGTTGTTATAACCTTTTTGTTTGATTGGATGTCTTTGTTGTTTATGGGTTTTGTTTTTATTATTTCTTCTCTTGTCATTTTGTATAGTGATGATTATATGTTTGGTGATTTGAATATTTTTCGGTTTATTGTGTTGGTTTTAATGTTTGTAGTTTCTATGATGTTCTTGATCATTAGTCCTAATATGATTAGAATTTTGTTGGGTTGGGATGGTTTAGGCTTGGTTTCTTATCTTTTAGTAATTTATTATCAGAATGTAAGGTCATACGGTGCTGGGATGTTGACTGTTTTGTCTAATCGTATCGGGGACGTGGCTTTATTAATGGTTATTGCTTGGATAATTAATTTTGGTAGTTGAAGATTTATTTACTACTTGGACTTTTTGTCAGGTTCTGTTGAGATGGAGTTGATCTCTTTTCTGGTTGTTTTGGCAGCTATGACTAAGAGCGCTCAGATTCCTTTTTCTTCTTGATTGCCTGCGGCGATGGCTGCTCCCACTCCTGTGTCTGCTTTAGTGCATTCTTCCACTCTTGTTACTGCTGGTGTTTATTTGTTGATTCGTTTTAGACCTTCATTTGGCTATTTGTTGAATGTTGCTTTGTTGTTGATTTCTGGGTTGACTATGTTTATGGCCGGCCTTGGGGCTAATTTTGAGTATGATTTAAGGAAGATTATTGCTTTATCAACTTTAAGACAGCTGGGTCTTATGATTATGACTATTTCTGTTGGTCTTTCTGGTTTGGCCTTTTTTCATCTGTTAACTCATGCTTTGTTTAAGGCCTTATTGTTTATATGTGCTGGTGGTGTGATTCATTCTATGGGCGATTCTCAGGACATTCGTTTTATGGGGGGTCTGTCTGTTTATATGCCTTTTACTTCTTCTTGTTTGATGGTTTCTAATTTTGCTTTATGTGGCATGCCCTTTTTGGCTGGTTTTTATTCTAAGGATTTTATTTTGGAAGTGTTTTCCATGAGATATGTTAATATCTTTGGGTTTTTTTTGTTATTTGTTTCTACGGGTCTAACGGTTTGTTATTCTTTTCGTTTGTTTTATTTTGTTTTGTGTGGTGATTTTAATTTTGTTCCCTCTTGTTCTATGGTTGAGACTAATTATAACATGGTTGTTGGTATAATTGGCTTGTTGACTATATCGGTTCTTGGCGGTAGTTCTTTGATGTGGTTGATTTGTCCTACTCCTTCTGTTATTTGTTTACCCTATTACTTAAGGTTTCTTACCTTTTTTGTGGTGTTGTTAGGTGGCTGGTTGGGTTACGAAATTTCTGGTTTTAGCTTTAGTGATTATTTGTTTTCTGTATATTATTATGGTGTTTCTTCGTTTTCTGGTTCTATGTGATTTATGCCTTTTTTTTCTACCTACGGTGTTTCTTTCGGGCCTTTGGGCTTTGGTTATAAGTCAATGAGGGTTTTTGATTCTGGTTGAATGGAGTATTTTGGTGGTCAGGGTTTGTATTGGGTTCTTTTTAATCTTGGTAGGTTTAATCAGTGGGCTCAGTATAGTAGTTTGAGGGTATTTTTAGGATTCTTTGTTATGTGAGTTGTTATTCTGCTGTTTTTATTGGCTTTTTACTTGAATAGCTTATTTTTAGAGCGCGACGCTGAAGATGTCGATGAGGTTTTATTTGGCCTTTAAGTAAGCGATTGTTATTTATAAAAGTTAGCCTTTATCTTTACAGTGAAAATGTAATGTTTTCTTAAACTATATAAATTAGAAGTGTAAACGGATTTTAACCGCTATAGTGATAAGTTAGCAGCATTCACTTTTTCTGTCACTTCTTTAACTGGAATTCTTTGATTCATTTTTATTATTAACAATAATATACCTCTTTTTGGTTTCAGTTAAGTTTAGTTGATAGTGAGGATAGGTTTAGACTATCTAGGATCAGGTCGAAACTGATTGCAAGATTTGCTTCTCACTTTCTTTGAGGCTAACTGCTATAAGCAGCACTTTTTGAATGCAACTCAAATGTTATTATTAACTATAGTCCCTGGTTTAGTTTCTTCATTCTAGTGATCCTTGATTTCATTCGTGATATAGTCCGATGATTAGGATTAGGAGGAATGCTGATCTAATTATTGCTCATGATTTTATTCTTGATGTTGTTATTGTAATTGGCATTGGTAGTAATAGTGCAATTTCTACATCGAAAATTATGAAGATTACTGCGATTAGGAAGAACCGTGATGAGAATGGTAGCCGTGCTGAGTTTTTTGGGTCAAACCCACACTCGAAGGGGGATCTTTTTTCTCGGTCTTCATTGTTTTTTTTTGAGATTAAAGTTGCTAGGTATATTACTACTGTTGATAGTACGATTGTGATTGTTGTTATTGTTATGGTTATTATTATTACTTATCTTGTTTTCACAAATTTCTTGATTGGAAGTCAAGTATACTTTACTTGTATTAGATAAGTAATTTATCTTCCTCATCAGTAGATTGAGATGTATAGGAATAGTCACACTACGTCTACGAAGTGTCAGTATCATGCTGCCGCTTCAAATCCGAAGTGGTGGTTTGATGAGAAGTGTAGTGCTGTTTGTCGTAGTAAGCACGTTGTTAGGAATGTTGTTCCAATAATTACGTGTAGTCCGTGGAATCCTGTTGCTATGAAGAAGGTTGATCCGTAAGCGGAGTCTGCAATTGTGAATGGGGCTTCTACGTATTCGTAGGCTTGTAGTGCAGTGAAGTAAATTCCTAGTAGTACGGTGAAGAATAGTCCTTGTGTTGCCTGTCTGAAGTTATTTTCTAGTAGTCCGTGGTGTGCTCATGTTACAGTTACTCCTGAGGCGAGTAGGATTGCGGTGTTTAGAAGTGGGATTTGTAGGGGGTTGAAGGGTTGAATTCCTGTGGGCGGTCACATTGATCCTAATTCAATTGTTGGCGATAGTCTACTATGGAAGAATGCTCAGAAGAATGATGCGAAGAATAATACTTCTGAAATAATGAATAGAATTATTCCTCATCGTAGTCCTTTTGTTACTATTTTTGTGTGTAGCCCTTGATAGGTTCCTTCTCGGGTAATGTCTCGTCATCATTGAATTATGGTTAGTACGGTGATTACGGCCCCAATTCCTAGTAGGCTGTCATCGTATTGGTGGAATCATTTGATTAGTCCTATTAGTGTGACTATGGCTCCAATTGCCCCTGTGAGTGGTCATGGTCTTTTATTTACTATGTGGAATGGGTGGTTTTCGTGGTTTGACATTAGTTTACTTCTCTAGAGTATAGTGTTCTTAGGATTGCGAATACATATGATTGGATAATAGCCACTGCTGCTTCTAAGATTAGGAGGAGGATTTGTGCTGTGATTAATACTGTTAGTAGGGTGTGTCTTATTCTAGGTCCATTATTTCCTAGGAGGGTGAGTAGTAGGTGTCCAGCAATTATGTTTGCTGTTAGTCGTACTGCTAATGTTCCTGGCCGGATAAGGTTTCTGATTGTTTCAATGATGACTATGAATGGTATTAGTATTGTTGGTGTTCCTTGCGGAACTAGGTGTTCAAATATGTGGTTTGTGTTTTTAATTCATCCGAACAATATAAATCTTGTTCATAGGGGTAGTGCTAGTGTTAATGTGAGGGTCAGATGGCTTGTTCTGGTGAATACGTATGGAAACAACCCAAGGAAGTTGTTTATTAGAATCATTAGGAATAATGAGGTGAAGATGAATGAGTTTCCTTTATTTTGGTTTCCCCTTCTTAGAATTGTTTTTATTTCTTTGTGAAGCTTATTTATTAGTAGTCTAATTATTATGTTGTTTCGTGATGGGATTAATCAAATTCTTGTTGGGATTAGTAGTAGTCCTACAATTGTTCTTGTTCAGTTTAGGGGGAGTCTGCTGATTTCTGTGGTTGGGTCAAAGATTGAGAATAGGTTTCTTATCATTTTCAATTTATTTTATTGACACTAATGGTGCTCTTTGTTGATGATGTTTCTCTATTTGGGAGTTGTGTGAAGTAGTTTATGATGTTAAATATTAAGAATGTTATTAGAAATGTGATGTACAGGGTTATTCATTCTATTGGTATTATTTGAGGTATAAAAGGATATCACTGTTGATTACTTCAGTTTGACATTCTGATGTTATATAGTTAACTAATCCTTTCATCAGAGATAGTTGCTAAATTATCATAAGCTGGTTTAAGAGACCATTACTTGCTTTCAGTCATCTGATGATTCTCTTAAATTTGAAACTCAGTTAATGAAGTATTTTGCTGGTACTCTTTCGATCGTGATTGGTATAAATCTGTGGTTTGCTCCACAGATTTCTGAGCATTGTCCGTATAGTAGTCCAGGACGGTTAATTGAGAATCTCATTTGGTTTAGTCGTCCTGGTGTGGCATCTGTTTTCACCCCTAGTCTCGGGATTGTTCATGAGTGTAGTACGTCTGCTGCTGTGACGATTAGTCGAATTGGCGAATTTATTGGTAGGACAACTCGGTTGTCTGTGTCTAGTAGTCGGAATGTTCTTGCTTGTTGTTCTTCTTGTGGTGTTATGTATGAGTCGAATTCTAGTTTTGTGAAGTCTGAATATTCGTATCTTCAGTATCATTGATGTCCTACTGCTTTTAGTGTTAATGCTGGGTTATGGATTTCGTCTATTAAGTATAGGAGTCGTAAGGACGGTATAGCGATGAATACTAAGATAATTGCTGGTGCAATTGTTCATGTGGTTTCAATTATTTGTCCTTCTAATATAAATCGTCTGGTTTGTTTATTTCGGGTCAGGGTGATTATTATGTATGATACGGTTGCGGTAATTATCAGTATAATTATTAGTACGTGGTCGTGGAAGAAGACTAGTTGTTCTATGATGGGGGATGCTCCATCTTGTAGTCCTAGGTTTAATCATGTCGTCATTAGTTCTAATGAAAGCCTGAGGCTTTATATGTGGAGCTTAAATCCACCGCACTTATCTGCCACGTTAGATTTTTTGGGGTTGATTAATTATTGGTTAGTGAGATGGTTGGTAGTTCTGAATATCTGTGTTCTGCTGGTGGAAAGTTTTGTAATCATTCAATTGAGTTTCTTGTTTGTGTTGGGAATAGGATTTGTCGGTTTGATGAAATTCTTTCTCAAATAATGAATAGGAATATTATAACTCTTACGAATGAAATTGTTGATCCTATTGATGAGATGATGTTCCATGTTGTGTAGGCGTCTGGGTAGTCTGAGTATCGTCGTGGTATTCCAGCTAGTCCTAGGAAGTGTTGAGGAAAGAATGTTATATTTACCCCTGTAAATATAACAGCAAATTGTGCCTTTAGTCATTTAGGGTTTATGGTGAGCCCGGTGAATAAAGGGAACCATTGAATAAATCCTGCTATGATTGCAAATACTGCTCCTATTGATAGTACGTAGTGGAAATGGGCAACTACGTAGTATGTGTCGTGTAGTACAATGTCGATTGATGAGTTTGCAAGGACTACCCCTGTTAGTCCTCCTATTGTGAATAGGAATACAAATCCTATGGCTCATAAGCAGGCTGCTCTATAAGTTATTTGTGATCCATATATTGTTGCTAATCATCTGAAGATTTTGATTCCTGTGGGTACTGCAATAATTATTGTTGCTGATGTGAAGTATGCTCGTGTGTCAACGTCTATTCCTACTGTGAACATGTGGTGTGCTCACACTACAAACCCTAGTAGTCCAATTGCTAGTATGGCAAAGATTATTCCCAGGTTTCCGAATGCTTCCTTTTTCCCTCTTTCATGGCAGATGATGTGGGAGATTATACCGAATCCAGGTAGAATTAAAATGTATACTTCAGGGTGCCCAAAGAATCAGAACAAGTGTTGATATAGGATGGGGTCTCCCCCTCCTGCTGGGTCGAAGAATGACGTGTTTAGGTTACGATCGGTCAGTAGTATAGTGATTGCTCCTGCTAGTACTGGTAGTGATAGTAGGAGTAATAGCGCTGTAATGGCTACTGATCATACAAATAGTGGGATTCGCTCGGGTTTTATGCTCTTTGGTTTTATGTTGATTGTTGTTGAAATAAAGTTTACTGCTCCTAGAATTGATGATACACCTGCTAGGTGTAGGGAGAAGATGGCTAGGTCTACAGATGCCCCGGCATGTGCAATTCCTCTTGCTAGGGGAGGATATACCGTTCATCCTGTACCTGCTCCGCTTTCTACTGTTCTACTTGCAAGTAGAAGTGTTAGTGATGGCGGGAGTAATCAAAATCTTATGTTGTTTATTCGTGGGAATGCCATGTCTGGCGCTCCAAGTATTAGGGGCACCAATCAGTTCCCAAACCCACCAATTATAATTGGCATGACCATGAAGAAGATTATAACGAATGCGTGGGCTGTGACAATAACGTTGTAGATTTGGTCGTCTCCAATTAGAGATCCGGGCTGTCCTAGTTCTGTTCGGATAAGTATTCTAAGGGACGTTCCTACTATACCTGATCAGGCACCAAATACGAAGTATAGTGTTCCAATGTCCTTGTGGTTGGTTGAGAAAAATCATCGGCTAAAAATTAGTGGAATGGCTGAGATGAATTAGTAGGCGATAGGCTGTAAATCTATTTAGGGACTCTGACGTTGTTCTTCCACTATGTGGTTTTTAAGCCTTGTATTCATTTTGTGATGACAGAATGCAATTCTGTAGGGGTAGGCTTAAAGGTTTACCAAGGCCTAAAGGGTCAAACATCCTTTATTTATAGCTTTGAAGGTTATTAGTTTAGTTTAACTTAAGGCCTTCTTTTTAGTTTGTTCCGATGATGATTGTGCATATCATTGCTCCTATTAGTGAGATGGACGATAGGGCCATGGCTCTAATGTTTTTGGTTGATTTGATTTTGTGTGATTGGGGGTTCCACTTTGATTCTGTGCTTAGAATTATAAATCTTGAGTAAGAGATTTTTAGGTAGTAGTATAGCGTAATTAGTGATGTGATTACCATAATGGTTGCCATGGGCATTAGCTCATTTATTGTTATTGCCTGAATAATAAATCATTTTGGTAGGAATCCTAGAAACGGCGGAAGTCCCCCCAGAGAGAGTAGTGATGTAAACATTATGAATTTCATTAGTTTATTTTCCTTGTTTGTTATTAAGATTTGGTTGATGAATGACACTCTGGATAGCTTGATGACTGATAATACTGTTAGCACTAGTGTTGAATAGGTTGCAAAGTACATGATCCATATATTGTCCCCTGTAACTAGTGCTATTAGTATTCAGCCGGTGTGGTTGATGGATGAGTATGTTAGAATTTTTCGTATTGAGGTTTGGTTAAGTCCTCCAATTGCCCCTACGATTGTTGATGTTAAAATGATTCTGAACATGAAGGTGTTGGCCTCGATTAGGTATGATGTTAGCACCATGGGAGCAGCCTTCTGGATCGTTATTAGTAGTCCACAATTTTCTCATCTTAATCCTTCCATTACTCCTGGGAACCATCAGTGGAATGGTGCTGCCCCTATTTTTAAGAGTAGGGGCGTGCAAACAATCATTGGCGTATGATGAGTTCCTACGTTCGTGAGCGTAAACAGGTCTTCTGTTGCCGTTTTTATTACTACTATGAATAGCAGAGTTGCTGAAGCTAGTACTTGAACGATAAAGTACTTTAATGACGCTTCTGTATTGTATATATTTTTGATGTTAGATATCAGTGGAATAAATGATATTAAATTTACTTCCAGTCCTATTCATGCGCCAATTCACGAGTTGGACGATACAGATACTAACATACCTCTTACTAAAGTGATTAGCAATAGGATTTTGGTTGAGTTACTGGGCATTAGAGAAGAGAGTGTTTTACTCTATTTATGGGGTATGAACCCATTAGCTTTATCTTAGCTTACTTTTCTAAGTTTAGGTTTAACTTATTATACATCTTGGTGTATGGTGCACGGTGGCTTTTGATGCTTGATGGTGACAGTTTGATTCTGTTTGATGTAATGAGGGTAGTTTGCACTACATGTTTTATCCTATCACGATAGTCCTTTAATCAGGCTCATCATT